TATATATTAACTCATATGTAAACTTCTTTCTTAATTTAAAGAAAGAAAGAAGTTTACCTTATATTGAAACAAAAGTTTAAATTAAAAGAGTGTAAAACCTTCTAATGATACTTTACGTGTTTATTAGTTTTATCATTCAATAAGATTCAATAATAGGGTGCCTGATAAAAGGGTTATTTTGATAGAATAAATTATATACATTGTATTCTTATTGTAAATTTAAGTATTAAACTTTAATCTTTAAATATCAAAAATTTATGTGCATTTACACCAATTTACAGAAAGATAAGCTAATAAAGCTGTTAGGTTCATACCCTAATTATAGAGAATAAATCCTCTTCTTTTTAATTAATTCAAGTTTCTTATTATTCTTAATATCTATGTCTTTGGGGGTCATAGTTTCATTATGTTCAAATAATTTAATTACTATCTGGGTTGGTCTGGAAGTCTCATTAATATCTTTTATTCCTATTATAACGGGTAATAGTTTATTAAGTTCTGAATCTTCAATAAAATATTTTATTGTTCAAAGATTGAGATCAATATTATTAATATTGGGGTTAATAATATTAATTATGGATATAATCAATTTGGGGAAGTTGATTATTTCTATTTCTTTACTTATTAAAATTGGAGTTGCACCATTTCATATATGGGTCTTAAGAGTTGTTGAAGGATTAACAAATTTTTGTTTATTTACTCTCTTATTTACTATGAAATTGGTTCCGTTATACTTAATTGGTATGATAGAGGTTGAATTCATATTAATATCTGTATTTACTATAATTATTGGTTCAATTTCTGGTTTAATTCAAAATTCTATTCGAAAGTTAATATCTTTTTCTTCTATTTATAATTTAGGTCTAGTTATTTCTTGTATTAATAATACTTCTTTATGAATAACCTATTTTATTATTTATGGTTTTATTTTATTTTGCTTATTATATATGTTTAGTTGTTTAAATTCAAATTACGTTAATCAAATTATTATAATGGAGTTCGATTTTAGTAAAAAACTAATCTTTTGGTTTACCCTACTCTCTATAGGAGGTTTACCCCCTTTTCTAGGGTTTTTGAATAAGCTTTTAGTTATTGAATTTTTATTGTTAAATAATAAATTGTTATTGTTAATAACATTAATCTTTACTTCCTTATTAGTTATTTTTTATTATATACGTCTTTCATTTATTTCATTAATGTTTTTTTTTAACTTAAATAAATGAAATGTAAGTATAACTTCAAATATTAGTTTTATTATCTTGTTAGTTAATTTAATTTCATTTCCAATTTTCGTAATAGTTAAAGGTTTAATTTAAGTCTTTAAGTTAAATTAAACTATTATCCTTCAAAGTTAAAAATATTTTTTAATAAGTCTTAGGATTTCCCTACTTAAAACTTGCAATTTTGTATTTTTACATAAACTATAAGACCTATTAAGAGGATTTAACTCCATTTATAAATTTACAGTTTATTACTTTTATCAGACACCTTAATGAGTAAGTGGTTATTTTCTACTAATCATAAGGATATTGGAACTATATACTTCATTTTTGGGATTTGATCCGGGATACTAGGAATAATATTGAGAATAATTATTCGTGTTGAGTTAGGTCAACCTGGTTCTTACATCAATAACGATCAAGTATACAATGTAGTTGTTACATCACATGCTTTTATTATAATTTTTTTCATAGTTATACCTATTATAATTGGTGGGTTTGGAAACTGACTAGTTCCTTTAATAATTGGTGCCCCAGATATAGCTTTTCCTCGAATAAATAATATAAGTTTTTGACTTTTACCCCCATCATTGTGTTTACTTTTAATTAGATCAATAGTTGAAACTGGTGCAGGTACTGGTTGAACAGTTTATCCACCCTTATCTTCAAATATTGCCCATTCAGGATCAAGAGTTGACTTAGCTATTTTTTCATTACATTTAGCGGGTATTTCATCTATTTTGGGGGCAGTAAATTTTATTACTACAATTATTAATATACGTAGAATTGGTATAATGTTTGATCAAACTCCTTTATTTGTTTGATCAGTTATAATTACTGCAGTTCTTTTGTTATTGTCTTTACCTGTGTTAGCAGGTGCTATTACGATATTACTTACAGATCGAAATATTAATACTTCTTTTTTTGACCCTTCTGGAGGAGGTGATCCAATTTTATATCAACATCTTTTTTGATTTTTCGGTCATCCAGAAGTTTATATTCTAATTTTACCAGGGTTTGGATTAATTTCTCATATTGTTAGACAGGAGAGAGGAAAAAATGAATCCTTTGGGTATATTGGTATGTTATACGCTATAATTTCAATTGGTTTACTTGGTTTTGTAGTATGAGCTCATCATATATTTACCGTAGGAATAGATGTAGATACCCGAGCCTATTTCACTTCTGCAACCATAATTATTGCTGTACCAACTGGAATTAAAATTTTCAGTTGAATGGCTACTATGCATGGGGTGGTATGTAAATTATCAATTTCTATAATTTGATCTTTAGGATTTGTTTTCTTGTTTACAATAGGGGGTTTAACTGGCATTATTTTATCAAATTCATCTATTGATTTAGCTTTACATGATACTTATTATGTTGTAGCCCATTTTCATTATGTTTTATCCATGGGAGCTGTTTTTGCAATTATGGCTGGTTTTATTCAATGATATCCTCTATTTTCTGGATTAACTTTATGTCCATCTTGATTGAAAATTCAATTTTCAATTATATTTATTGGTGTTAATATAACTTTTTTTCCTCAACACTTTTTAGGGTTAAGAGGACTACCACGTCGATATTCTGATTACCCAGATTCTTATACTTTATGAAATGTAATTTCTTCAATTGGGAGAATAATTTCATTAATTAGAGTAGTTTTAATAATCTTTATTATTTGAGAAAGAATAGTTTCAATACGAAACGTATTATTTTCAAATAATATATTATCTTCAATTGAGTGATACCAGAATACACCGCCTAATGAACACTCATATTCTGAACTTCCAATATTAATCAATTTTTAATATGGCAGATTAGTGCAATGAATTTAAGATTCATATATAAATATATTCATATTTTATTAAAAATCTCTACATGAATAATATTTTCTTTCCAGGATTCAGTATCACCTATTATGGAGCATTTAATTATTTTTCATGATCATTCTATAATGATTATTATAATAATTACTATTATTGTTTTTTATATAATAATTTCAATAATAATTAATAACTATATCAATCGGTATTTACTTGAAGGTCAAATAATTGAATTAATTTGAACTATTTTGCCGGCATTAATATTAATTTTTATTGCTTTCCCATCTCTTCGAATTCTATATTTACTAGAAGAAACTAATATACCTTTGCTTACAATTAAATCTATTGGTCATCAATGATACTGGTCTTATGAATATTCAGATTTTAGAAAGATTGAGTTTGATTCATATATAAAGCCTACAAATGATTTAGAAATTAATGATTTTCGACTTTTGGAAGTTGATAACAGATTAGTTTTACCATTTAATACAAATATTCGTATGCTATTTACATCAAGAGATGTAATTCATTCTTGAACAATCCCTTCCTTAGGAGTTAAGGTTGATTGTTCCCCTGGCCGAATTAATCAAAGAACTATTAATATTAATCGTCCTGGAATTTATTTTGGACAATGTTCAGAGATTTGTGGTTCTAATCATAGATTTATACCAATCCGATTGGAAAGTATTAATATGAATTCTTTTATAAACTGACTAGTAAATTATTCATTAAGTTACTTAAAGCAAGTAATGATCTCTTAAATCAAATTATAGTAATTAGCGACTACTCTTAATGAAAAATTTAGTTTAAATAAAAACCTCAGTTTGTCAAATTGAAAATGCCTATAAGTAGTTTTTGTTGCCACAGATATCTCCAATGTGATGATTATATATGCTGTTATTTTTTGTTTTGTGTTTGTTAGTAATGAACTCCATAATTTATTTCAATTCTTTATATTATAATACTTTATCCAAAAGATTTATTAAGTCTAGCTTTTGTTGAAAATGATAATAAATTTATTCACAGTATTTGATCCTTGTACCGGTCTAATATCCTTAAATTGATTAAGAAGCTTATTATTTTTAATTATAATTCCATATAATTACTGGTTCATTCCTAACAAATTTAGCTTATTTTTTAATAAGATTTTATACACTCTAAATTTAGAAATATCTATACTTATACCATATAAGGGTATAACCTTATTTATATTAAGAATATTTATAATTATTTTAATAAATAATTTTATAGGACTTTTCCCTTATGTTTTTACAAGATCATCTCATTTAATATTTTCTCTTTCCTTAGCTTTACCTATATGAATATCATTTATATTATACGGTTGGTTTAACAATACAAATTTAATATTTATTCATTTAGTTCCTGTAGGAACTCCCCCAATTCTTATACCATTTATGGTATTAATTGAGACTATTAGAAATTTTATCCGCCCTGGATCATTGGCTGTACGACTAACAGCTAATATAATTGCCGGACATTTACTTATATCATTATTAGGAAATAATTCAATTTCATTGATTTTATTATTTATACTAATTTTTATCATTTTAATTTCATTCGAAATAGCAGTATCAATTATTCAAGCTTACGTATTCATAACACTAACAACTTTATATTCAAGAGAAGTTTAATATGAATAATCACCCCTATCATCTAGTTGATATTAGACCATGACCCATTACTGGTTCAATTGGTGTAATAACTTTAACTTCAGGTCTAATTATGTGATTTCATATAATAAATATTAGATTAACTTTTTTAGGAATTTCTATCATTTTAATAACTATAATTCAATGATGACGTGATGTAACTCGAGAATCAACTTTTCAAGGAATGCATACTAAAAAAGTTATTCTAAGAATAAAATTAGGGATAATTTTATTTATTTTATCTGAAGTACTATTCTTTGCTTCATTTTTTTGAGCCTACTTTCACAGCAGCTTATCTCCTTCTATAGAAATTGGTCTACAATGACCACCATTAGGAATTAAACCATTCAATCCCATAAATATTCCAATATTAAATACTATAATCTTATTATCTTCAGGTATTTCAATAACTTGAGCTCATAATTCCATTTTAAATAAAAATTTCACTCAAACAATGCAAAGAATTATTTTAACAGTCATATTAGGAATTTATTTTACATTACTTCAAGGTTATGAATATAATGAATCAAGATTTTGTATTTCAGATTGCATTTATGGATCAACTTTCTTTATAAGTACAGGTTTTCATGGATTCCATGTAATTGTTGGGACTATTTTTATTATAGTAAGATCCATCCGAATTTTAAAGCTTCATCAATCAAGATACCACCATGTAGGATTTGAAGCTTCAGCTTGATACTGACATTTCGTTGATGTAGTATGATTATTCTTATACGTTAGAGTGTATTGATGAGGTATATATTTATCTATTATAAATAGTATAATAAGCTTCCAACTTATAGGTTCACAAGGAGATAAATAATGAATTTAGTTTTAGTAAATTTCTCAATGATTATAATATTAATCTTAATTATAATAAGTATATTAATAGCCTTAAGAAAAAAGTCAATTATTGACCTTCAAAAATCAACTCCTTTTGAATGTGGGTTTAATCCTATGAGATATAGACGATTACCTTTTTCTATTCATTTTTTTTTAATTGCAGTTATTTTTTTAATTTTTGATATTGAAATCATCATTATTATTCCTATAATTTTTTTATTAAAATCAACTAAATTATTATTTTGAATAATTACATCAATTATTTTCACTATTATTTTAATGTTAGGTTTATATCATGAATGATATAATGGAATACTAAACTGAACTAATTAAGGATTATATTTAATAATAATATTTAATTTGCAATTAAAAGGTGTTTAAATACTAATCTTTAACAAAGAAGTAAAATTACTTTTAGTTTCGACCTAAATTTAGAGTTAATCTCCATGTTTTAACTAAAGCCAAAATAGAGGCTTTTTATTGTTAATAAAAATATTGAAAATATTCTAGTTAAAAGGAATTAAGTAATAAAAAATCAGCTGCTAACTAGATTTTTGAGCGGTTAAATTCCGTTTATTCCTTCATTAATTTATGTAGTTTACGGAAAACATTTCATTTTCAATGAAAAGATAGATTATTCTTTTAAATTATTTTAAATAAAAATTATTCCCTAATATCTTCAACATTATGCTCTAATATAAGCTATTAAATTAAATAAAGATAAAAAATCAAATTAAAAAAGTAATTAAGAATATTTTAATATTATTATTCAATAGATTTTGTAAAATAACTGAACCTGTTGAAATATAATAAGATAAACCTATTGCCCCATAATATTCCCCTCATATTAAAACAAAATTGTTAGAAAAAATTCTAATTTTATAAAAATAATTATATAAAAATAATGAATGTCTAAATAAGAACCACATTTTTCTATTAAAATAATAAAATTTAGTTCCTAATAAATAGGAAAATTTAAATATTTCCAACCCGATTCAAAACCCCAAAGAAACTATAATAAATCTCATTAATTTAATATAAGTTGGAATAATAATTAACCCTAAATCTAAATTAATTAGTCATATACTTATACACCCAAAAAATACAGAAAATAATGTTAAAAAATATACACTAAATTTTATAAATCTCATATTATCAATTATTAAATTTAAACTAAATAACTTATTATTTATAATTATAGAATAATAAAAAAGACGAATTCTATATCTAGAAGTCAACCCCAATCTAATATATAAAACAATAAAAACAAAAGAATTTATATTAAAAATTAAATAATTTTCAATAATTAGATCCTTTGAATAAAAACCTGACAAAAAAGGAATTCCACATAAGGCTATAGAAGAAATATTAAAACAAGAAGTAGTAAAAGGTATTGAATTACATACTGAACCCATTATACGAATATCTTGATTATCATTTATATAATAAATAAAAATTCCTGAACAAAGAAAAAGTAAAGATTTAAATATAGCGTGAGTCAACAAATGAAAAAATGAAAAATCAATTATATTCAATAATAAGGAAAGCATTATTAAACCCAGCTGTCTAAGAGTGGATAAAGCAATAATTTTTTTTAAGTCAAACTCATAATTTGCACAAATTGATGAAAATACTAAAGTTATTAAACTTAGAAATAATAAAATATTTCTATAATAAATTATATTATTAAATCGAATTAATAAATAAACCCCAGCAGTAACTAGAGTGGAAGAATGTACTAAAGAAGAAACAGGAGTAGGTGCTGCTATAGCAGCAGGTAATCAACAGGAAAAAGGAATTTGAGCACTTTTAGTAAAGCAAGATAAAATTACTAAAAAACAAATATAATTATCAAAATAATTTTTATAAAAAATAAAATGCCATCTCCCGTAAGAAACTATTCAAGAAATACAAATTAATAATCCTGCGTCCCCTAAACGATTAGTTAAGCAAGTAATTAATCCAGCGACATATCTATTAATAGATAAATAGTAAATTACTAAACAATAAGAAACTAAACCTAATCCATCCCAACCTAATATAATTCTAATTATGTTAGGTCTTATGATTATCAAGATCATTCTAATTACAAATATAATAACTAAAAATAAGAACCGAGTTGATGAATAAGATAATCCTCCTATATATCTATAACTATACAAGATAACTATAGATGAAATAAACAAGACTACTGATATAAATATCAATGAGACATAATCAAATAATATAATGTAAGAAACATTTAAGGAATTAATATAAAATAAAGAAAATTCTATTAATAAAGAATAATCTATTAAATTGAATAACAACCCAAAGAAAAAAAAGAAAATAGAAAATATTAATATTATAAAAAATCATACAAAATAAAAGTTAATTTTTAACAAAACTTAAGACAAAAAAATTTCTTAGAAACCACAACTCTATATTTTAAATAAACTACTTAATTAAAAAATTAAGTCAATTAAAAAAATAAATATAAAAATTGGAATAATATGAGTTATTAATAAAGAATATTCGCGAACTCTATTTATAAGATATCTATACATTATATAATAATTACCATGATAAGTAAAACTAAATAAATAAAATCTAAAACAAGCTCTTAAAAAAGAAATAATTAATAAATAATAAATAGATAAATTAAAATATCTAATTATCCCAATTATAATAAATACTTCTCTAACAAAATTAATTCTAGGGGGACATCTTATATTAAAGGAACATAAAATAAATATTATTATACATAAGTTTGGTATAAAAGAAATTAAGCCTTTATTAATAAAAAATCTTCGTCTCCCCATACGCTCGTATATTAAATTTGCGATACAGAAAAGACCAGATGAACACAAACCATGCCCAATTATCATTAAATAAGAACCAACTAATCCAAACTTTATTATTGTTAATAAACCCATTAAACATATACCTATATGTGATACAGAAGAATAAGCAATTAAACACTTAACATCCCCTTGAATTAAACAAATCAATCTTACTAGTAAAGTTCCTAACATACATAAAGAATATCAAAAATATCTATATAAATTAAATCCAGATTCATAAACAAATGTAAATCGAATAATACCATAACCTCCTACCTTTAATAAAATTCCTGCTAAAATTATTGATCCTGAAACAGGAGCTTGAACATGTGCCTTTGGTAATCAAAAATGAAGCATAAACATAGGAAGTTTAACTAAAAAGGCAAAGATTATACAAAAGTATAATAAAAAATTATTATTTTCATAATAAATTATATCAAAAAACAATGAATTAAAAATCAAGTAAAAATTAACAATAACAAGCAATAAAGGTAAGGAAGCGAATAAAGTATAAAAAAATAAATATAAACCAGATATTAAACGTTCAGGTTGATAACCCCAACCTAAAATTAAAATCATTAAAGGAACTAATCTAAACTCAAAAAATAAATATATTATAAATAAATTCATAACCGAGAAAATTAAAATTAAACAAAAAATTAAAAACAAATTAATAACTAGAAAAAATCTTGAGGATAAATCTATTTGAATAGCATTTCTAGATTTAATTATTAAAAATCCAATAAAAATTGTTAAAACAATTAAACCATAAGATAATAAATCTATTCCTAAAAAATATCCTAAATTACAAAAAAAACCAGTTGAATAAGTTATCATAGTCAATAATATAATTACTATTATTATCAATTGATAATAATATCATGAAGAATTTATAAATATACAAGGAACCATAAATAATATATAAAATATATATTTTATCATAAAAACATAGAACTTAAATAATCATTGCCATGACAACGAATTATATTTACTAACAAACTTAATCCTAATACTCCCTCACACACAAATAAGGTTATAAATAACACGTACAAGTAAAAAGAATAATTAGACTTCAAACAAAAAACTACCGAAATTAATAAAACCATTAAAACAATAAATTCTAGTCTAATTAATACTAACAAGATATGCTTACGAACAAAAATCATAGAAATAACTCTGAAAACAAAAATAATTAATAAATTATTCATTAGTTTTAATAATTTAATGAAAAATATTAGTCTTGTAAACTAAAAATGGTTAATCCTTAAAATATCAGTTAAACATAAATAAATGTATATATTCCCCAGATTTCCAAAATCTAAATTCTAATTAAAACTATTAACTGAAATTAAAACATTAATTATAAAAACAATAATTATATCATCGATGTTAATTATCTGATTTAAAAATCCCATAAGAATAGGATTTATATTGTTAATTCAAACTTTAATAGTTATTTTATTTATAAATAAAATACTTTCATCATCTTGATTCGTCATAATTACATTTTTAATAATAATCGGTGGATTACTAATCATTATTTCCTATATAAGAAGAGTATCATCAAATGAAAAATTCTCATTTAATATTAATCTAACTATTATATCAATTATTATAATTATATTTATAGATGAAATAATAGAATTTCAAATCAATGAAAACCAAGAAATAATTAACATTATTATATTTGATCAAATATCAATAATTAAATTATATAACAATAAATCTTTTATATTAACTATCTTAATAGTAAATTACTTACTATTAACCATAATTGTTATCACAAAAATTGTTAAACATTTCAAAGGTCCTTTGCGATCAAAGTTATAATACAAATGAATAAAGCTATTCGAAAAAATAATCCTCTTCTTAAAATTATTAATTACTCTTTAATTGATCTACCCGCCCCATTAAACCTTTCATCATGATGAAATTTTGGCTCAATCCTTGGAGTTTGTTTAACCATTCAACTAATTTCAGGAATTTTCCTATCAATACATTATACAGCTAATGTTGAAATAGCATTTATAAGAGTAAGACACATTACTCGAGATGTTAATTATGGTTGAATAATGCGAACAATCCATTCAAATGGAGCATCAATATTTTTTATTTGTTTATATATTCATACAGGACGGGGTATGTATTATGGATCATATAATTTTCTAAAAACATGATTAATAGGAATTATTATTTTATTAATAACCATGGCAACTGCATTTTTAGGTTATGTTTTACCCTGAGGTCAAATATCATTCTGAGGAGCAACTGTAATTACAAACTTATTATCTGCAATTCCATATGTTGGATCAATAATGGTTAATTGATTATGAGGAGGTTTTGCAGTAGATAATGCAACACTATCCCGATTTTTTAGACTCCACTTTATATTACCTTTTGTGATTGTAATATTAACAATCATTCACTTATTTTTCTTACATTTAACAGGATCTAATAATCCAATCGGATTAAACTCAAACATTGATAAAATTCCATTCCATCCATACTTCTCAATTAAAGATATAATAGGATTTACAGTAATTTTAATATTACTATTAATATTAAACTTAATAGAACCTTATATACTATCTGACCCAGATAATTTTACCCACGCAAATCCGATAATTACCCCAATTCACATCCAACCAGAATGGTACTTCTTATTTGCTTATGCAATTCTGCGGTCTATTCCTAACAAATTAGGAGGAGTAATAGCATTATTTTTATCAATCCTAATTTTATCTATTTTGCCATTTTCAATAAAAATAAAATTTAAAGGAATTATGTTTTACCCATTAAACCAAATTAATTTTTGGTTATTTATTTCAGTAGTAATTTTATTAACTTGAATTGGGGCACGTCCAGTTGAATTACCATTTACAAATACAGGAATAATATTAACATTAATATACTTTACATATTTTATTACTGATCCAATTATAGCTAAAACATGAGATATAATTATTAAATAAAGTTATTTAGCTTATACATTAAAGCAGGTACTTTGAAAGTACAAGAAAGAATAATTTAATAACTTAAATACAAAAAAAAATGATAATAAACTAACAACTTAATTAGTATAAAAAATAACAAATTATTTAATGATAAAGGCAAATAACATTTCCAAGCAAGATACATTAATTTATCATATCGATAACGTGGAAAAGTTGAACGAATCCAAATAAACCAAAAGCATATAAAAATAAATTTAATAGAAAACAAAAATCTATCAAAATTTCCCCCTAGAAAAATTAGACAAGTAATTATAGAAATAAAAATAATTCTAGAGTATTCAGAAATAAATAATAAAGCAAATCCACCACCCCCGTATTCAACATTAAACCCTGAAACTAATTCTCTCTCCCCCTCCAAAAAATCAAAGGGAGTTCGATTTCTTTCAGCTAAACAGCAAGAAAGTCAACACATAAATAAAGGAATTGATAAAAAACAAAATCAATAGTCAACTTGAAAAATTATTATTTCAATAAAATTATAATTTTCAATTAACAAGAAATAACATAATAAGATAACTGACAAAGATACTTCGTAAGAAATAGCTTGAGATACTCTACGAATAGCTCCTAAAATAGAATAAATTCTATTAGAAGATCAACCTCTAACAATCAAACCATAAACACTCAGAGTAGAACAACATAAAAAAAAAAGTAAACCATAACTAAAATTAATTGTATTTAAAAAAGAAGGAAACAAAATTCATAAAAAAAGAGATTGAATTAGCATAAAAATAGGACATAAATAATAAATTAAAAAATTAGAATTTATAGGTCAAGATTGTTCCTTAATAAAAAGTTTCATTCCATCACTAAAAGGTTGAAAAAACCCAACAAAACCAACCTTATTAGGACCCTTACGAACTTGAATATATCTTAAAACCTTACGTTCAAGTAAGGTAAAAAAACCTACAGAAATCATTACTATAATAATCAAAAAAATAGAGGTTAAAAAATAAATTATTGAATGTAAATTAATTACATAATTAAATTCTAAATTTAATACATATCATCTGTCAAATCAACTCTAAATAACTTACAATCATAAATTGTATTTACTGGTCCTTTCGTACTAAGAAAATAAAAATATGTTAAGATAGAAACCAACCTGGCTTACACCGGTTTGAACTCAAATCATGTAAGAATTTAAAAGTCGAACAGACTCAAAAATACAGAAACTACCCCGTATATTTATCTTAATTCAACATCGAGGTCGCAAACTTTGATATAAATATGAACTCCCCATCAAAATTACGCTGTTATCCCTAAGGTAACTTCAACTTATATTCCAAAAAAGGATCAAAATATCATAAATAAATGATAATAAAAAATAAAGTTAAAATTTATTTATCACCCCAATAAAATATTAATTATAAAATTAAATAAAACTAAAAATAAAACAAAAATAAAAAGTTCTTTAGGGTCTTTTCGTCCCCAATATTAAATTAAGCTTTTTTACTTAAAAATTAAATTATAAAAATAAAATTAATAAAACATTTTTCTCATTAATCCATTCATTCTAGCTTCCAATTAAAAAGCTAATTATTATGCTACCTTTGTACAGTCAAAATACTGCAGCTATTTAAAAATCATTGAGCAGGAACTACTTTAAATATAAAACTTAAAGAAATGTTTTTGATAAACAATTGGAAAAATAAAAGTTGTTGAATTCATCAAAAATTAATTATAAAATTATACTAATTAAATCATTATTAAAAAATATTCATATTAAATATAAAATCCTAATAAAAAAAATTAATAAAAACTAAATAATAAAAATAAATTTTAATTTATTAAAAACTAAATTTAAAATTCAAAAAATAATAAAAATTAAAAATAGAAAATTAAACATAAATGTTAAGATTATCCCTAACAAGATTAGATTAAAATTACATTAATCTATAATTATATTATATCTTAAGAAACCAGATATTTTAAAAAACGAATTAACTTTTAACTACTAAAAAAAAATTTTAAAAATTTATTCAACAATTAACAAATTTTAATTTAAATCTTTTTAATTCGGGAAAATAAAATAATTTTATTATTTAAAATCACCCTGATACAAAAGGTACTATAAAATACTTATAATCTTTTATAAATAAACCTCACAGTTAAAACCTTAATTAATTATTTCTTAAATTTTACTAAAACTTACAAACCAATAAATAAAAATTAAAAATAAAATCAGAAAGGAATTAATCTTAGTATTTATGTAAAAAATAAGCTTTAAAATAAGCTACAATCTGAATTCTAACTACACTTTCCAGTACAATTACTTTGTTACGACTTATCTCATATTATTGAGAGTGACGGGCGATATGTACATAAACCAGAGCTAAATTCAAATTAACTAATTAGTTAATTTTACTATTAAATCCAATTTTAATCATTAAAACTTTTAATAAAATCCTAAAATTTATAAAATTAAAGTAATTCATATTAACCTAAAAAAAACTGCACCTTGACCTAACATTAATTTTTAAAATTAAAGAAATTTTCTTATAAAAATTTCAAAAATAGCGATATACAAATAAAATAAAAGGTATAAAATATCGTGGTTTATCAATTAAAATACAAATTCCCCTAAAAAGATTTAATTTACCGCCAAATTCTTTGAATTTTATAAAATATAATTATTAATACTCAGGCAAAAATTAAATAATTAATAATAGGGTATCTAATCCTAGTTTAAAATTAAAATTTAATAAACAATTAAAAGAAATTAAATACAAAAATAAATTCCACCTTAATTCCTTTAAATTTTAATCAAAATTATAATTAATTATAACAACCAAAAAGATTAACCTTAATAAATTGTATAACCGCGAATGCTGGCACAAAATTAATCTACTATAAATAAAATTTCTAAATAAACATTAAAATATTAATAATCTTAATTACTGAATAATAAGAATTAAATAAAAATCATGTAATAAATTTTAATAACCAATCTATAAGCAAGAATCAAACTTATAATTTATATAAAATAAAATCATAAGATAGATCCTTGGGGAAGATCAACTGGTTTCTTACCATCATAAGATAGATCCTTGGGGAAGATCAACTGGTTTCTTACCATCATAAGATAGATCCTTGGGGAAGATCAACTGGTTTCTTACCATCATAAGATAGATCCTTGGGGAAGATCAACTGGTTTCTTACCATCATAAGATAGATCCTTGGGGAAGATCAACTGGTTTCTTACCATCATAAGATAGATCCTTGGGGAAGATCAACTGGTTTCTTACCATCATAAGATAGATCCTTGGGGAAGATCAACTGGTTTCTTACCATCATAAGATAGATCCTTGGGGAAGATCAACTGGTTTCTTACCATCATAAGATAGATCCTTGGGGAAGATCAACTGGTTTCTTACCATCATAAGATAGATCCTTGGGGAAGATCAACTGGTTTCTTACCATCATAAGATAGATCCTTGGGGAAGATCAACTGGTTTCTTACCATCATAAGATAGATCCTTGGGGAAGATCAACTGGTTTCTTACCATCATAAGATAGATCCTTGGGGAAGATCAACTGGTTTCTTACCATCATAAGATAGATCCTTGGGGAAGATCAACTGGTTTCTTACCATCATAAGATAGATCCTTGGGGAAGATCAACTGGTTT